ATTGAAAAAAAAATATTGGATTTTTAATGTATTTCATCAATCTAAGTGGAATAAACAAACTGGATTCCTTGTTGGTTAGTCAAATTCCAACGAAAACCACATAATTGAAAGAAATGAAATGTCCGAATTTGAGATTTATATGATCAATAAACTAAGGTTTTGTTGTTATCGACCATGGAATTCGACAGAAGCAATGAGAAATAGATACGAATAAAGCAGGATTAAGGGGGGAAATAAAAAAATAGTAGAGAAAAGTTATACAAAGTTATATAAAAATCACTACCCCCCCTTGGTATTTCTTTAATTGAATTTCGTTTGATTAGGTCGAAGTTCCTTAAAAACTTCTGCCTTCTTTAAAATATCCTGAACAGTTCCTGTAGGTTGAGCACCCTTTTCAAGGAAATATAGAATAGCAGGAACATTTAAATAAGTTTGATTCTTCAGTGGATCATAAAAACCCACTTTTCGAAGATCTTTTCCTTCTCTTCGGGATCGAACATCAATTGCAACGATTCGATAGACGGCTCATTGGGATAGATGTAGATGAACAATACCCCCCCCTAGAAACGTATAGGAAGTTTTCTCCTCGTACGGCTCGAGAAAAAATGATTTGATTCTAAGTTTTGTCTATGTATGGAATTCTAATAAATGACAAATGAGCCTATAAAATCAATTAGACTATGATTTAAGTCTTTTTTTTTCTTCTTCCTTCCTGAAAATGAAAAAGAAACCATTCGTACTCATAACTCAAGTTGGATAACTCTCAAATAGCTTAAAGGAAAAAATCTTTAATAAATTTCATTTATTGAGTGGTCTTTACCCCCTTTTGTTTGTCTCGTTTAAAATTCTATTTTGATTCTTCAGTCTGATCCAGTTATTGAGACTATCGAGACAATTAAAAGGGTGTTTCCTTGTTCTGGGATCCTTTATCTTTGTTTTAAATCATTGGGTTTAGACATTACTTCGGTGCTTCTTAATCCTTTCAAAATGGCAGCAACATACCCTTTTTTGTGATTTCTCTTTCTATCAAAGAATCCTACGGACAGTTGATTCCCGCGTGATACACTTTGGATCGAAAACGTTTGATCAATTCCAACAGGTTTTGCTTTTGAATTGGAAACTTGCTCAAATTGGATCCTTTCCATTTCTATCTCGAAGATATATTTACGAAGTTGTTCCAATTTATTGATTGGCATTAACCCTAGATCCTTGCCCCCGAGAAATGAATTAATCCTTTCCACTCGAGCTCCATCGTGGACTATTTACAACCCAACAAAAAGAAAAAAAAACGAAGGGTTCGAGTGGAACAGAACAAACGATGTCGAGCCAAGAGCACCTTCATTCCTATATAAATATAAAATAGCGGATGTAAAAATCCACAACGGATCTGTCCTTCAAGTCGCACGTTGCTTTCTACCACATCGTTTCAAACGAAGTTTTACCATAACATTCCTCTAATTTGGAACCGGTATGGAATTGATTCAATCATGGAATCATGAATAGTCATTGGTTCAGTTGTACATAGACATCGCGTAATCTATACTTTTTCTTCTATATATGATATGTGTAAAGATTTTTCTGAAGAAGTCTTAGCAAGACACCATCTTTAACATATATATAAAGAAATAGAAATAGATAAACGAATAAATAAGTTCTTTTTGAGTCTGCTACTTCAAGTGACTCAATAGGATAGATTGACCTATTTCCTACTTTTTGAGTACCAAAAATTCAACTTACAAGGAATCATTCAAAATTTTTATTAAAACTATTTCGAATGGAAAAAGGTTCCTATTTAGACATCATTAAAAGATAAGTCTTTTTTTTTTAATTGACCCATCACTGATTTCAAATAGATAAATAGATCACAGAAAAGAAGAAAGAAATCCCATTTTTTTTCATGAGATGGATAAAAAAACTGATGTAAGGTAAGATTTTAATCTTTATTCTTTTCATCTGATTGCGAAAATCCAAATCGAAAAAATCGAGAGGGGTTTTCGTATCTATCAGATAGACTGAACAATTGTCACTGTTATAGATATTCTATAATACTTAATTTAACTAATTTTAGTTTAAAAAATTTAAGGGATCCCAAACCTTTTTCACAAAAACCGAAAGACTATTGTCATTGAAATAGAACGATACATATAAGCTAAACATTTCCTCATTTTATATGCATTTTGTTTAACATGGGGTTGAGTAATATTTCAATAATCGAATCTTGTCATAAAGTGAATAAAAGGGATAGGATAAATCACCCCTGCCTCAATCCAATCGTTACATAGATTTACAATTCTTCATTATAGCCAAACAAAAAAAATACCTAAATAAAATAAAAAAACGAGATTCAAAGAAAATACATCGATTCCATAACATATAAACATATATAAATATGTTATTTGATCATTTGTTAATGAGATTTGGACAGATACAGATATTTAAATTAATACTGATTATCTCCTATCCACTCCCCTATTCTTTCTATGGGAATGATAGAGCAAAAAAAAAGGAATCCTGATCCGGTATGGGAAATGACTTGTCTAGTTACAAAGACAAACAATAAGTCCAAATTTAGTCAAGCTTTAGTCTAACCCACTAAGAGACTTAGTCCTATTGATTGAATTTAATTAGTATCAAGAACTCGCTCTTGTTTCGAATTCAGAGATCTCGAGAAAAATCTAATTACTAATTAGACTCCCTCATTTACGGGATAAATAATAAGAGAATATAGATTCTTTTGCATCTCGATTCAAAATACATCCATCGTTGAAAATTCAAATAGATATGGGATGGAAAGTTTTTCCAAGTAACTAACTTCCCTAAATAGCAAAGGGAATGAACATATGATGAAAAGCCCACCCAACTTTTTTTAATTCAAACTCTTTTGTTTTGATCCATGTTCTCATCTTACCTGATAAAAAATAGATTCAGGTCCAGATGCGTGTCATTTGAACTCGATTCAGTTCAGTTTGTGAAAAAAGATATGATTCATATAAGATATAAAAGAATCACATTCCATCTAAAATTAGACTTTAAACAGAAAGTTGTTCAAGAAAACAATCTTTATTCTAAAATTATAAAAAAATGGATATGGCTCTGGGACGGAAGGATTCGAACCTCCGAATAGCGGGACCAAAACCCGTTGCCTTACCACTTGGCCACGCCCCATTATCAATTTCTAATCTACACTAAGAAACAATAATATTGTTATTGGTTGTTTGTCAACTCCAGTCCAAATATCTATAGAATAGATTATTACTAGGATTTTAATCCATATAGATATAGAATTCAACTTAATTTATTGATCATTACATATAATTCAATTAAGATATTGTATGAAAGTATGATTTCTTCTATTCTCCTTTGAGAATTGGAGGATTTTTGATTGGGTGGGTTCAAAGAAAAAGAAGGATTTTTTGTATACCTTACTTCCTTTCTTCCTTTTTCCTTATATCAATAACTCAATCAAAATGCAATTATCTCCAAGAACAAAATGTCTGTTATGCTTAATATCTTTAGTTTGATCTGTATTTGTCTTAATTCTGCCCTTTATTCGAGTAGTTTTTTCTTCGGCAAATTGCCCGAAGCCTATGCTTTTTTGAATCCAATCGTAGATGTTATGCCAGTCATACCTTTGTTTTTTTTTCTCTTAGCCTTTGTTTGGCAAGCTGCTGTAAGTTTTCGATGAGATCCTTAATAATATGCTAGAAGATTCATGATTTCTTCGAGAAAAAATTCTCTAACAATTGATAAAATCAGATAAGTTTTAGAGTCTGAACCCTCGATTCACACATTGAAATTCTTGGATAGTCACCATAAATCCGGCTTACCCCATTTCCTCCTTTTTTTGACCCTTTTCCAGTGAAAGACCCTAACCCTATTATATTAATTCTATTAGGGTCTCCCACAATATCGAATTTGGATATGAAAGAAATTTTTGTTAATGAAAAACTCTTATTCCAAATAAATTTCTGACAATTCATTTCTATTTCTAGAAAAACCTCATTTCTTGGTGTCAAAATAGGATATGTGGTAGAAAAATGGAAGATCTATTCTCTTTTTTTTTTTCCAAAAAAAATCATCTTGGAGATTGTGTAATGCTTACTCTGAAACTCTTCGTTTATACCGTAGTGATATTTTTTGTTTCTCTCTTCATCTTTGGATTCCTATCTAATGATCCAGGACGTAATCCTGGACGTGAAGAATAAAATCCAAAGGGTTTTTCCTTGGTTCATTTTCAAATTTTCTTAGGATTTTTTCTATTCCACACGTTTAACTAAGATTTCAAAAATTTGAAAAATAAATAAATAAATCAAGTCATCAACGGAACCGGAAAGAGAGGGATTCGAACCCTCGGTACGAATAACTCGTACAACGGATTAGCAATCCGACGCTTTAGTCCACTCAGCCATCTCTCCCAATTGAAAAAGAGAATTACTACATTACACATAATGTAAGGAGTCTTTCTTTACTCTATTCTATAGAGATATACAAATCAGGAATTTCTTTTAGATTAGATAAAGGAAGGGCTCGAACGAGCCTATAAATAAAAAAATAAAAAGAAAGAAAAAAAAAGAAGACATCTTTGTGTTGATTTTGTTCGAAAGGCCCTTCTTATTCTGATGGCCTGGCCTGGTCAGTACCTAGCCGGGCCCCTTTTTTTGTTCCAACGAATTATAGATAAATAATGATTTATTTGATTTGAAAACAAAAATGCTTGTTATTTATTATATTCAATTGAATATAAAATATTCAAGCAACAACAAAAAGAAGAAAGACTATTTACATTCTTTTTCTTTTTCTATTTGAATTTTAGTTTCATTTTCGGAACTAAAAAAGAAACTATCGATTTTTCCACAATGCATTTTTCTGTTATGATTTTAGTGTTTTTTGTGATCCGTAGCTATCAAAACTTCTTAAGCAAAAGATAAAACTTTAGTTATTTAATTTAAATAAAATGAACCCTCCTTTCAGAATCTCATTAAATTGTAAATCCCCCCCCA